GTTTGAGTTTGATGCAAATGGCTAAAATTTCTTCTGCTTTATATGATTATCAATCAAATAAAAAGTTATTCTATGTACCAATTCTTACATCTCCTACTACAGGCGGGGTGACTGCAAGTTTTGGTATGTTGGGGGATATCATTATTGCCGAACCCAATGCCTATATTGCATTTGCGGGTAAAAGAGTCATTGAACAAACATTGAATAAAACAGTACCTGAAGGTTCACAAGCGGCTGAATATTTATTTCAGAAGGGCCTATTCGATCTAATCGTACCACGTAATCCTTTAAAAAGTGTTCTGAGTGAGTTATTTCAGCTCCACGCTTTCTTTCCTTTGAACCAAAATTCAATAGAGCATTAAGTTCCTTTTTTAATTGTAGCAAACAAATAGTTAGTTTATCAGAATCCAAGTAAAACTAATAGGAATGGGGTTTCTTTGGTGACATAAGATCTAAATTGTAGAAAGGATCAAAAGTTGCGGATCTTTTTTATCTATATTCTTAATTACTAATTAAGTTAATAAGTTAAGAGGCCTCTATCAACAAGAAAAAAGAGTGAAGTCTTCTTTTCGTGAAACTAGTAAAATAACAAAAATTTTGTTCTACGTCTTACGTATTTATATAGAATCCAAATATATAATATAGAAACTATAGATATGATAGATATAGTTTTGTACCTTTCTATATTTCTCGAGAATCCCATTTTTTTTTGACTAATAATCCCCCTTTTGGATAGGATTCTAACACGAATCTTTCTAGAATTTGGAATAAGCTTTTTCTTTATTAAATGAAAATGATTAGAAGACGGGAGCAAAAGACGAATAAAATAAGAAAGGCGATTATCCTACATATCTTTTACATATCTTTCAGATGAATAAGTACATTCTTTCTATACTAACTTAGATATATACTTAGATCTATACTCATTAAAATTCGAAATTAATAGTTCATTTAATAATTCAAATAATAATTAGAATTTCGAATTCTAATTAATATAAGATAAGATATCTTTATATAAATACAAATAACAGATACAAATCGTAAATTGAGGTATTCTTTATATGACAACTTTCGACTTTCCCTCTGTTTTGGTCCCTTTAGTAGGCCTAGTATTTCCGGCAATGGCAATGGCTTCTTTATCTCTTCATGTTCAAAAAAATAAGACTGTTTAGATCTGACAGGCCCAACTCTCCTCCATTTTTTTTCAAAGCAAGACTTGTATCATAACGCAGATATCTATTTAGCGGAAGAAGGTCGAACATAAAGTATGGGCTCTTAGGTTTGTAGAAAGATGATATGGTGGTAAAGGAATTCTATATATTTGAAAAAATATCAGGATCACCGAATGACTGAACTGTAAAGTCGGTGTATCTAGATGTATATTGATGGGATCATACGAAGGGTCTGGTTTTCTTTTAGATCTAACCAATTTGATAAATTACTTTTCTTTTAGAGGTTCACGTCAAACGAGTACTAGTTGATGGGAGTTACTTCGGAAACAAAAAGAGTAAAGTCTAGGGTATTCTTTCAATTCCAATAAAACGAAACCAGATCAAGTATGAGTTGTCGATCAGAACATATATGGATACAACCTATAACGGGGTCGCGAAAAACAAGTAATTTCTGCTGGGCCATTATCCTTTTTTTAGGTTCATTAGGATTCTTATTGGTTGGAACTTCCAGTTATCTTGGGAGAAACTTGATCTCTTTATTTCCATCTCAGCAAATCCTTTTTTTTCCACAAGGGATTGTGATGTCTTTCTATGGGATCGCGGGTCTCTTCATTAGCTCCTATTTGTGGTGTACAATTTCGTGGAATGTAGGGGGTGGTTATGATCGATTCGATAGAAAAGAAGGAATGGTGTGTATTTTTCGTTGGGGATTCCCTGGAAAAAATCGCCGCATCTTCCTCCGATTTTTTATAAAGGATATTCAGTCCATCAGAATAGAAGTTAAAGAGGGTATTTATGCACGCCGTGTCCTTTATATGGATATCAGAGGCCAAGGGGCCATTCCCTTGACTCGTACTGATGAGAATGTTACTCCACGGGAAATTGAACAAAAAGCTGCCGAATTGGCCTATTTCTTGCGTGTACCCATTGAAGTATTTTGATAAATTGGCTGAGAAAATGAATGCTTTATCAGCAGGAAGTAAAAACTAAAGAATCCCTCTTTTCTATACCATAATCCATTTTATAATGATAACTAGTCAATTTCTGTATTAGTTTGCCACTACTTTTTGATCATCACAATATTCTTCAGAAAATTCCCTCCATTTTTTGATTCCGGACTCTGAGTAGTCAGTGACAATTTTTCAAAATTTAGGATATTTTGATATAATGATAGAAACGAATATTCATTACTTAAACAAAGCGGTTCGTTCATCGAAAAGGGGATACTTGCTTTGAATTTGACCAATTTCGATATCCGGAAACAGGCTTTTTTGTTTATTATTTTAATTCGAAGTGGATTCTTAATCTATTTCTGTATTGTATTCTTTCTACATTCAAAGACTAACTGCAAAATCACAAATAAAAAACACAGTGAATAGATTCATAGGTTCCATACTTTGGAATAGAACTCATGCTTGAGAGAACTATTGGATCGCGTAAAGTCAACTAATGGGAGCGGTTCATTAAAAATTACTAGACGAGATGCAAAAATGGCAAAAAAAAAAAATAAAGCATTCACTCCTCTTTTATATCTTGCATCTATAGTATGTTTGCCCTGGTGGATTTCTCTGTCATTTACTAAAAGTCTGGAATCTTGGGTTACTTATTGGTGGAATACTAGGAAATCTGACATTTTTTTGACTGAAAGTCAAGAAAAGAGTATTCTAGAAAAATTAATAGAATTGGAGGAAATCCTTCTCTTGGAGGAAATGATCAAGGAATACTCGGAAACACATCTACAAAACCTTCGTATAGGAATCCACAAAGAAACGCTCCAATTAATCAAGATACACAACGAGGATCGTATCCATACGATTTTGCACATCTCGACAAATATAATATGTTTCGTTATTCTAAGTGGTTTTTCTTTTTTGGGTAATGAAGAACTTGTTATTCTTAACTCTTGGGCTCAGGAATTCCTATATAACTTAAGTGACACAATAAAAGCTTTTTCGATTCTTTTAGTAACAGATTTATGTATCGGATTCCATTCGCCCCACGGTTGGGACCTAATGATTGGCGTTGTCTACAAAGATTTTGGATTTGTTCATAATGATCAAATTATATCTGGTCTTGTTTCTACTTTTCCAGTAATTCTAGATACTATATTTAAATTTTTTATTTTTCGTTATTTAAATCGTGTTTCTCCGTCACTTGTAGTGATTTATCATTCAATGAATGATTAAAAAAGGACCTACTTAGTTGTTCAATTAGAATGTTTCTTAACTTGTAGTTGTACATAAGCAAAGCAGGTAAAATAATACGGATTCTCTCTTTTTCTACCCATCCCAAAGATTTATTCTATATATTTTTTTTACTATTAATATTATTTATTCTATTCCAGTAAAATTCTTCCAGTAAATAGCAGAATCGCGGATAGGGAACTAGATTAGCGACCTACCAAATTTATTGTAGACAGTTTCGGGATCAATGGTTGGACCATGCAAACTATAAAGACTTTTTATTGGATAAAAGAACAAATTACTCGATCCATTTCCGTATCGCTCATGATATATATCATAACTTGGCCATCCATTTCAAGTGCATATCCCATTTTTGCACAGCAGGGTTATGAAAATCCACGAGAAGCGACTGGGCGTATTGTATGTGCCAATTGCCATTTAGCTAATAAGCCCGTGGATATTGAAGTTCCCCAGGCAGTACTTCCAGATACTGTATTTGAAGCAGTTGTTCGAATCCCTTATGATATGCAACTAAAACAAGTTCTTGCTAATGGTAAAAAGGGCGCTTTGAATGTGGGGGCTGTTCTTATTTTACCGGAGGGTTTTGCATTAGCTCCTGCCGATCGGATTTCCCCCGAGATGAAAGAAAAGATAGGCAATCTGTCTTTTCAGAGCTATCGCCCCAATCAACAAAATATTCTTGTGATAGGACCCGTTCCTGGTCAGAAATATAGTGAAATCACCTTTCCTATCCTTTCCCCCGACCCCGCTACTAAGAAAGAGATTCACTTCTTAAAATATCCTCTATACGTAGGCGGAAACAGGGGAAGGGGTCAGATTTATCCCGACGGGAGCAAAAGTAACAATACAGTTTATAATGCTACAGCAGCAGGTATAGTAGGTAAAATAATACGAAAAGAAAAAGGGGGTTATGAAATAACCATAGCGGATGCATCGGATGGACGTCAAGTGGTTGATATTATTCCTCCAGGGCCAGAACTTCTTGTTTCAGAAGGCGAATCTATCAAATTGGATCAACCGTTGACGAGTAATCCTAATGTGGGTGGATTTGGTCAGGGAGACGCAGAAATAGTACTTCAAGACCCCTTACGTGTCCAAGGCCTTTTGTTCTTCTTGGCATCTGTTATTTTGGCGCAAATCTTTTTGGTTCTTAAAAAGAAACAGTTCGAGAAGGTTCAATTGTCAGAAATGAATTTCTAGACTCGCGGATTTATCGACATTGAGTTCATAACGTAAAAAGAACAAAATTTTTTTGACGATTCTCTATGATAAAAAAATTGCATTATGAAAAGTTTTTTATACTCGTTTTCTACTATATGTCGGGAATTCCTTGTACCGAATTCCTAGTTATAGTATGTAGATTGTGAAGAAAACAGTTTGACTTTCTTTTTGTAATCCAAATTGGGGTGGTATAGTTATGTTCCTATTATCACATTTCCATGTCATAAAATTCATCAATATCAATAATGTTTTCTATTCGAATCAAATTAAATTCGACTAGATACTAGACTAGACATAAGTAAGTGGGGAATAGAACGGATAAATGCGTGAAACAAAAAATTCTAGGGACGATTATTCGTCTTCCTAGTCTTCGACACAAGAAAGAGGTATGGCAAATTCCTTT